AAGGTTCGAATCCTTCCGTCCCAGGTGGAACAGTATTATTGAATTGAAAAAAGACTTATAGAAGGGAAATATGATTTCGATAAGATTCTAAATAGAGAAAGGGATATTTTTGCGGTGTAGGATTGGAATACAGATTACAATTGAGATAGAGATAAAGTGAAATTAGCCTATTGGATGTATGCTGGTCCTGCTCATATTGGAACCCTACGAGTAGCTAGTTCTTTCAAAAATGTGCATGCCATTATGCACGCTCCTCTAGGAGATGATTATTTTAATGTAATGCGTTCTATGTTAGAACGTGAAAGAGATTTTACTGCCGCAACTGCTAGCATAGTAGATCGTCACGTACTAGCACGTGGATCTCAAGAAAGAGTTGTAGATAATATTCTCCGGAAAGATAAAGAGGAACACCCTGATCTTATTATATTGACACCTACATGTACTTCTAGTATTTTGCAAGAAGATTTACAGAACTTTGTGAATAGAGCATCCATAATTTCTGATTCCGACGTCATTTTTGCAGATGTTGATCATTATCAAGTAAATGAAATTCAAGCAGCGGATAGAACTTTAGAACAGGTGGTTCGATATTATTTAGATAGATGTCATAGACAAGAAAAATGGGATCAATTTCTAACTGATGCGCCTTCTGTCAATATAATTGGAATTTTTACATTGGGTTTTCATAATCAACACGATTGTCGTGAATTAAGACGTTTATTACGAGATCTGGATATTGAAATTAATCAAATAATTCCTGAAGGAGGATCTGTAGAAGATCTTAAAAATTTACCAAAAGCTTGGTTCAATTTAATTCCTTATCGTGAAGTGGGCTTAATGACAGCGGTATATTTAAATAAAGAATATGGGATGCCTTACATATCTATAGCTCCCATGGGAGCTGTAGATATGGCGGAGTGGATCCGCCAGATTCAAAAAAATGTGAATACGTTGACTCTTAGTTCATCGAATAAAAGAGTGGATTATGAACCTTATATCGACGGACAAACTCGATTTGTTTCCCAAGCTGCTTGGTTTTCAAGATCTATTGATTGTCAGAATTTGACGGGTAAAAAAACAGTTGTTTTTGGTGATACAACTCATGCTGCTTCAATCACTAAGATACTTGTTCGAGAAATGGGGATTCGTGTCAGTTGTGCAGGTACTTATTGCAAACACGATGCGGAATGGTTCAAAGAGCAAATTCAAGGTTTCTGCGATGAAATACTGATCACAGATGATCATGCTGAGGTAGGAGATATGATCGCTCACATGGAACCATCTGCAATATTTGGTACTCAAATGGAACGTCATATTGGTAAACGTCTTGATATTCCGTGTGGAGTTATTTCTGCACCAGTTCATATACAAAACTTTCCTTTGGGATACCGACCTTTTTTAGGTTACGAAGGTACTAATCAAATAGCTGATTTAATTTATAACTCATTTGCTCTGGGTATGGAGGACCATCTTCTAGATATTTTTGGTGGTCATGATACTAAAGAAATAATATCCAAATCTATATCTACAGATATAGGCCTAATTTGGAATCCTGAGAGTCGAATAGAATTAAGTAAAATTCCTCGTTTTGCCAGAGAAAAGGTGGAAAGAAATACTGAAAAATTTGCACGACAAAAGGGGATTGAAACCATTACTGTCGAAGTAATGTACGCAGCTAAAGAAGCATCGAATACCTAGCCAACTAAACCAATTAATTTTCAAAAATGTATTCTAGAAATTGAGTGAATGACTATTCATAATTACATATCAATTTTAGGATCGGATAAGAGATCTATCTGTATGATAAAAATTTGTCTTAAACCGATGTGGTAAAAAGCAACGTGTTACTTAAACGACATGATTAGTTCTGTGGATTATGACATCCGCCATTTTGACTCGAAGATACTCTTTTATTAAAAAAGATATAGGAGCTTGGTATCAACTTTTTTTTCAGCTAGGAGCAGAATCTAGGGTTAATGGAAATTAAATCAATGAGCTACCTATCGAATTTGACGTTAAGTCTCGAAGGGAAGAGCTCTTCAGGAATTGGGTTCAATCAATAAGAATCAAACGAGTTTTTTTTATAGTGCTATTGTATAATTTATCAAATTAGTAACAGTAACTCAATTTACAGAAATTCTGTCATGGTATTTTTCTGCAAAAATTTATCGTTTTAAACGCGTTTTCAATTTTTTTTTATTTTTATTTATTAAGAAGGGGGTATTCTAAATAATGCGTCTACGTTTAGCTTTAGATCATATAAAATTTAGTTATTATATAAATTTTGTATCATGGTTGTCTTATTATTATCCATTTATATTTGTTTTATTATATCTTCATTTCATTTATTTTATTCCTCTGCGATCTTTTATAGGGAAGCACATAAGGATTTTTGTTAAGCGGTTCTTCAAGAGAAGAAGAAGAAGAAGAAATGAAAAAGATTATTAGAATTGCGAGAACGAACTGAATGAATAAAAAATGATAAACAATTGTTATCGTTTTTTATTCATTCAATAAAAAAAGAAATTTGTACTTTTTTTTTACTTTACTGCCATTTCTAACGATCTTTTCTTTCTATTTCTAATCATTTTTCAATATAATGGCAATCCAACAATTCTTCCCAACATTTCGGGATTGACAATAGCATATTTTTTGGATATAATAAATCCGCTATTTCTTTTTTTTTATGGTGAATTCGTTCAACGGATCAGAAATAATCTGATCCGGAAAGATCACTTGATTTGATTAAGAAATGGTAAAGTTCGATTCGATTATTAATATCCTTCATGATTTGTTGTAAAGGTTCTATTTCTGATCGATTGAATCAAGTAACTGCTCTACTTCGACTGTATCTATACAAATAAGGGTTGCTAACTCAATGGTAGAGTACTCGGCTTTTAAGTGCGACTATGGTCTTTTACATGTTCGGATGAACTATTCAATTCGTCTATACCATCGGTAAAATTGGTAAGACTACGACTGATCCTGAAAAAAAAATGGAAAAAGCAGCATGTCGTTCTAAGAATCTCGACTTTCTTTTTTTTTGATCAGAAGCGGCGGATCAAGGAATTCAATGCATATACAAATAATAATGTATACAAATTATTGACATGTGTATACAATTGAATTTGAACAAATGAATTGATTTTGAAATAAGATCAAATAAATTCGAGAGTCCGAGTGATTAAGTCAAGTGAGTCAATGGATAAAGCTGGATGGCTTGAATCATAAGTAAAACCAGAAGAACGAGCTTCTGTTCCTCATTTCAACGAGGAATTCCCTTTACTAATCGGAAGTTAAAAGCCTTTTAGTAACCGATAAAGGAAGTTTTTCCCTGTAGTAAATTAGGGTTTTCTATATTCACCATGAGTCCTAAGTACTCGAAAACAAATGTGTAAGAGAAATAGTGTACTGACCATGTTAATTCTATTCCATGAGTCAGGAGAGCGATCGGACTGCCAAAATAAGAAATTTTCATTCTTCCTCATGACGAATGAAGATCTATGCGAAGAAAACTATCTATCTGATAGACATTTTCTATTATGTTCCAACTAGATCGCACCATGTATTATCTTTAATAATCCAACAGGTTATTCTTGGGTCCGGGGGTTTAAAAAATGGATGACTTCCAAAGAAATTCAAATAAACATCGATCTTGGCAACAATTCTTTTTATATCCGCTTTTTTTTCAGGAAGATCTTTACGCAATTGCTCATGATCATCATTTAGATAGATCTGGTTCCGAGGAACCGACGGAAATTTTAGTTTCTAATTTTTTGAGTTTCCTGACTGTAAAACGTTCAATACGTCGAATACGTAAACAGAATAATTCAATTAGTTTATTCGGGAATCCCGATTCAAATAAATTCATTGAATACAATAAAAATTCTTTTAAATCGATACTAAAAGGGTTTACAATTGTCTTGGAAGTTTCGTTCGCAATGCGATCAAAACATTTCATAAAAGGAATGGATGGATGGAATAGTCTCCGATCCATCCATTGCATATTTCCTTTTATGGAGGATAAATTACCACATTCCAATTCTATATCAGATATACGAGTGCCCTACTCAATTCATCCGGAAATTTTGGTTCGACTTTTTCGTCGCTGGATCCTAGATACTCCTTCTTTGCATTTATTACGATGGATTCTCCATGAATGTAGTTTTAGTCGAGAAAATTTGCAGAAATCTCTGATTACACAGGGAGAAAATACGTTCTCCCTGTTCCTTTGGAATTTTTATATGTATGAATGCGAATCGTTTTTAATTCCTCTTATTAAACGATTTTTTAATTCACAATCATTGTTATATGAATCTTTTCCGGATCGAACTCATTTTGAGAAAAAGATCAAAGATATTGTTCTATTTCCTCCTCAAAAAATTTCAACAAAAAAGATCTGGTTGTTGAAGAATTCTTTCATCCATTATGTGAGATATGGAGAAAGATCCCTTATAGCTCTAAAGGGTACGCATCTTCAAGTGAAAAAATGTAGATATCATCTGTTTCATTTTTGGCAATACTATTTTCATCTTTGGTTTCAACCGTATAGGATATGCAGTCTTGAATTACCCAAGATTTCTTTTTCTTTTTTAGGTTTTTTTATGCAGGTTAAAATGAGACCTCTCGTGGTTAGAGCCAAAATGCTAGATGATTTATTCATTACCGATCTTATTACCAATGAATTAAACTCAACAGCTCCGATTAAACCAATTCTTTTTTCTTTAGCTAAAGAAAAGTTTTGTGACATCTCAGGGTGGCCAATTAGTAAATTGTCTTGGACCAGTCTATCAGATGATGATATTCTCGATCGATTCGATCGAATTTGGATAAATCTTTTTGATTACTACAGTGGATCCATCAATCAAGATGGTTTATATTATATAAGGTATATACTTTTAATTTCATGTGCTAAAACTTTGGCCTGTAAACATAAAAGTACTATACGTGTAGTTCGAGAACAATTAGGTTTGGAACTCTTTACAAAATCATTTTCAAAAGAAAGAGAATCCATTTCTTCGTCCTTTTCAAAAACTCGTTCACAGAGAGAACGAATTTGGAATTCAGAAATTAGCGAGATAAACCCCCTGGCTAATTTCTGGCAAAAGATGCTGATGCTATAGATCTTTTCCAACCGGAAATCCAACCAAATGATGGATCAAATCACTACATGGAGAAAGCCGTGTGCAATGAAAATTGCAAGCACGGTTTGGGGAGAGATTTCTTGCTCCTATTAAAAAGAGCGGATAATCCACTCCATCCGATGAGCTCCGGGTTCAAGTCCCGGGCAACCCAGAGTACCAGAATCTAGCACCTAAAAGTATTTTGTCTACTTATTGCATTGCAGATCCAATGCAATTCAATGTTATCCATTGCTCTTAACAAGCAAGATAGGTAGCATCCTACTATTCTCATCCTTAAGAAATGAAAAACTCTTTCTTACCCATCGAAAGAGTTTTGTCTAATCACATTTAACTTCAAGGTCATAAGAATATTTATTACCTTGAATTCATAAACAAAGAAGGAATGCCAATAGAGCGCATTAATACCATAGGTACATAGTAATATCTACGGATACTAGTCTATTTCAATATATGTGCATTATAGTTTATGGAAGGAAGAGGATACTATGAATTTTATGAATATTTATAGCCATGTCAAAATGTTGGTTGACATACAGATATGACTCATATTATACTGTTGAATAACAAGCCTTATGTGTATGCTTGGGAGCTTCTAATGATTAAATAAACCAAGTTATAACCATGACCGCAATTCTAGAAAGACGCGAAAGCGCAAGCCTATGGAATCGTTTTTGCGATTGGATCACTAGCACTGAAAACCGTCTTTACATTGGATGGTTTGGTGTCTTGATGATTCCTACCCTATTGACTGCAACCTCTGTATTCATTATCGCTTTCATTGCAGCTCCTCCAGTAGATATTGATGGTATTCGTGAACCTGTTTCCGGTTCTCTTCTTTATGGAAACAATATTATTTCCGGTGCTATTATTCCTACCTCTGCAGCCATCGGTCTGCATTTCTATCCCATCTGGGAAGCAGCTTCTGTTGATGAATGGCTATACAACGGTGGTCCTTATGAGCTAATCGTTCTACACTTTCTACTTGGTGTAGCTTGCTATATGGGTCGTGAGTGGGAGCTTAGCTTCCGTCTAGGTATGCGCCCTTGGATTGCTGTTGCATATTCAGCTCCAGTAGCAGCAGCTACTGCTGTTTTCTTGATTTACCCTATTGGTCAAGGAAGCTTCTCTGATGGTATGCCTCTAGGGATCTCTGGTACTTTCAATTTCATGATTGTATTCCAAGCTGAACACAATATTCTTATGCATCCATTTCACATGTTAGGTGTAGCTGGCGTATTCGGCGGCTCTCTATTTAGTGCTATGCATGGTTCCTTGGTAACCTCGAGTTTGATCAGGGAAACTACCGAAAATGAGTCTGCTAATGCAGGTTACAAATTTGGTCAGGAAGAAGAAACCTACAATATTGTAGCTGCTCACGGTTATTTCGGCCGATTGATCTTCCAATATGCTAGTTTCAACAACTCCCGTTCTCTACATTTCTTTTTAGCTGCTTGGCCAGTAGTAGGTATCTGGTTTACTGCTTTAGGCATCAGCACTATGGCTTTTAACTTAAATGGATTCAATTTCAACCAATCTGTTGTTGACAGTCAAGGCCGTGTAATTAACACTTGGGCCGATATCATTAATCGTGCTAACCTTGGTATGGAAGTTATGCACGAGCGTAATGCTCACAACTTCCCTCTGGATCTAGCTGCTGTTGAAGCTAATTCTATAAACGGCTAATTATTCAAGATGGATTGTTAGTGTATTTCAATCCTAAAAAAGCAGTACCAATTTGGTACTGCTTTTCCCGTCTAATTTTTCTTAAAAGTGATAGTTATTGCGAACAGAGCACAATAACTGTTTATTATGCATCCAGCAGGAATTGAACCCGCGACTTCCCAATTATGAGTTGGGTGCTTTTACCATTCAGCCATGGATACATAATACTAATTATTAATTAGTATCGAGTATTGGCTCAGATCTTTTTTTTGAATACCCAAAACAAAACTATTTGTATTTTCTAAAAAAAAAAAAATGTCAATGTCACTAACTTGTGTGAGAGTTGCATTGCAAGTGCAATAAATTAATAACTAAACTAAATAATAGAATCGTTTCATTATTAGTTGGTTTTCGGGGCTTAGAACCATTCATTCTTGAAATGGAATGACCGTAGACAGAGACTGCCAATTAGTTTGGGGCGGACGTAGCCAAGTGGTTCCAAGGCAGTGGATTGTGAATCCACCACGCGCGGGTTCGATCCCCGTCGTTCGCCCGGTAAAAAAAAAAATCGACCGGATTCAATTCATTGTGATTTTCTATAATGAATCAAATGATGAGTGGTTGACGATATAATTTGTGTATATATGTTGTTACATAAATATAACAAAATAGAAGAAGAAAATATAGATATTTTCTTTTTTTGTAAAAAAAAAGCTGAATCGACGGTAAGATTGGGATCTTTCCAAAACAACTATTTCTTATGGTTATTTCAATGAATAAATTGAAATAACGATACACGATACATTTAACATCATATATAACATAACAAAAGCATTCATTTGCAGGCCCAAATCGAATCCCAAACCTATCTTATCCTCTTCTCATTTGTCATGCAGTAAATTATTCTATTATATTGAATAGAGAGAAAAAAGTCTTAATTAGCGGGGAGTTCCCGTTTCAAATTAATGAAAAAATTTGCATTTATTGTGGAAATGAAGGATTCTTTGCTTGGCTTCCTCCATTTACTCAGGATAAAATGAGGGTGAGGGAGCTAAAAAAAACAAACAATGTTACAAAGAATGTAATGTAACATACTAGAATTTATTTACTGTTATCATATCAAATAAGGCAAAGTTAAACTCAAAATTAGATCAAACGAATAACAAGTTCGGAAGATAAAAAATAAAGAAAAGGATATCAAAAGATGAAAATAGCAGTTTATGGAAAAGGCGGAATCGGTAAATCAACCACTAGTTGTAATATTTCAATTGCCCTAGCTAGACGTGGTGAAAAAGTGTTACAGATTGGATGTGATCCCAAACATGATAGTACTTTTACTCTTACAGGATTTTTGATACCTACAATTATAGATACTTTGCAGTCCAAAGATTATCATTATGAGGATATTTGGTCCGAAGATGTCATTCATAAAGGTTATGGAGGGGTAGATTGTGTGGAAGCTGGGGGGCCGCCTGCAGGTGCTGGATGCGGGGGATATGTGGTAGGAGAGACTGTGAAATTGTTAAAAGAATTAAATGCATTTTACGAATATGATATAATCTTATTTGATGTATTGGGTGACGTGGTTTGTGGAGGTTTTGCTGCTCCGTTGAACTATGCAGATTACTGTCTCATTATTACAGATAATGGATTTGATGCATTATTTGCAGCTAATCGTATTACTGCTTCTATAAGGGAAAAAGCTCGTACACATCCACTCCGATTAGCAGGTTTGGTTGGAAATCGCACATCTAAAAGAGATCTTATCAATAAATATGTAGAAGCCTGTCCAATGCCCGTAATAGAAGTGTTACCTCTTATTGAAGATATTCGAATTTCGAGGGTAAAGGGGAAAACCTTATTTGAAATGGTTGGATCCGAACCATCTCTTAACTATGTATGTGAATATTATTTAAACATAGCGGATCAAATATTGTCCCAACCAGAAGGTATTGTGCCAAAGGAGATTCCAGATCGGGAATTATTCAATCTACTCTCTGACCTTTATCTCAATCCTATTGATGAGGGGAAACATCAAAATAATAAGGAAAATTTACTTGGGTTTACGACGATTTAATCCACATAGTTATAATCATTTATGTCAGTGAAAATTGATGAAACTCTCATTGTCGAATGTGAGACAGGTAATTATCATACTTTTTGTCCAATTAGCTGTGTATCTTGGTTATATCAAAAAATTGAAGATAGTTTCTTTTTAGTTGTGGGTACAAAGACATGCGGTTATTTTCTGCAAAATGCACTTGGAGTAATGATTTTTGCAGAACCTCGCTATGCAATGGCAGAATTGGAAGAAGGAGATATCTCGGCTCAATTGAATGATTATGAAGGATTAAAAAAACTCTGTATTCGAATAAGAAAAGATAGAGACCCTAGCGTGATTATATGGATAGGTACTTGTACTACAGAGATAATAAAAATGGATTTGGAAGGTATGGCACCCAAACTAGAATGGGAAATTGGAATCCCAATTCTAGTGGCAAGAGCGAATGGACTCGATTATGCCTTTACTCAAGGAGAAGATACTGTGTTAGCTGCCATGGCACATCGTTGTCCAGAACCGGAATTCTCCGTTCGTGAACGAAAACAAACTATACAACATTTTTTGACTTTTCATTCTAGAAAAAAAGAGGAATTGGTTGAATATGCAAATCACCCTTCCTTAGTTCTTTTTGGATCTTTGCCGTCCAACGTCGCTTCTCAACTAAATCTAGAATTAAAACGTCAATCCATCAAGGTATCAGGTTGGTTACCTGCTCAAAGATATACCGATCTTCCATCATTGGGTGACGGAGTTTCTGTTTGTGGTGTTCACCCATTTTTGAGTCGGACAGCGACAACTTTGATAAGACGCGAAAAATGTCAATTAGTTGCAGCTCCTTTTCCTATTGGTCCAGACGGAACGCGTGCTTGGATTGAAAAGATTTGTCCTGTATTTGGTGTTGAACCCCAAGGTTTGGAGGAAAGGGAGGAACGAATATGGGAAAGTTTAAAAGATTATCTTGATTTGGTACACGGTAAATCTGTCTTTTTCATGGGAGATAATCTGCTAGAAATATCTCTAGCAAGATTCTTAATCAGATGTGGAATGATTGTTCATGAAATTGGCATTCCATATATGGATAGACGATATCAAACTGCTGAATTATCACTTTTACAAGATACATGTATAAAGATGTGTGTACCAATACCACGAATTGTGGAGAAACCGGATAATTCGAATCAAATACGACGTATACGCGAATTACAACCCGATTTAGCTATCACGGGAATGGCGCATGCTAACCCGCTAGAAGCAAGAGGAATTAGTACTAAATGGTCAGTTGAATTTACTTTTGCCCAGATTCATGGGTTTGCCAATGCAAGAGATGTACTTGAATTGGTTACCCGACCTCTACGTCGTCAGAAAAATTTAGAAGACTTGGGCCGAACCACTTTGGTCAGAAAAGAATAAGTTTAAATTGAAGATAATGAAATCCATCTAATTTGATTTTAATTCTTATTATTAGAATAACGGGAGATTTGAAATGACTTCTATAATGATTTCAAATCTCCCGTTATTAATATGACTTATTACTTTTGTATTAAAGTCATTTCTCTAACATTCTTTATTTTCCTTTTTTTAGATAAACTTAGACAAATGTAGTGTAGAGGTACGTATAAAGCACGAGATTAGAAAAATTGATATCAAAACTCTATTTTTATTTATTAATAGAATGGAATTGATATTGAGAAATTTTATTGTTTTAGAATATATATAATATACATTATATTACTATTTTCTTTTTTAATGTTTTAATATAGATCAATACATATAGATCTATGTTTACGTGGATAAACTCTTTTTAAAAAAGTATGCTTCATTCTTTTTTTTTGCACTCAATGAGAATCTTGTATTTCATAAAAATCAGGTGCAATATAGTCTTTGCGCAAAGGCCACCCAATCCAACTTTCTGGCATCAATATACGTTTTAGATATGGATGACTTTCGTAAAATATTCCCAACATATCATAAGATTCCCGTTCCTGGAAATTAGCACCTTTCCAAATACATAGAACAGACGGGATTCTGGGATCTTCCCTTGGGACAAATACTTTTATACACACTTCTTCGGGTTCATCTGCATTATCGTTTATTCTCGTAAGATGATATACACTAGCTAAGGAACCTCCTGGTGCTACATCATAAGCGCATTGAGAACGGAGATAATTAAAACCATAAACATATAAAGCAACGGCTACAGAGACCCAATCTTCAGATTTGATTTGTAATGTTTCTGTGCCTTGGTAATCAAAACCCAAAGGTCTATGAGCCAACTTATGCTTGGCTAGCCAAGCAGATAACCGACCTTGCATTTGATTACTATTTATTGTCAAAGTATCTGTATAAGGATTTGACATTTTTCATGGAATTTTCAAAATTTATTTCCTGCTCGTTACTTTTTACTCACGATTATTCATTCGCCAGCAAACTCTCGTATTTTCAAATGTTTCAAAGGGTATGATATCTTTGAAATCGATTCAGATGTTTTGGGAGTGATCTCTAAAGTTGATTTACGAGATTCATAAGATTGATGAAAAAACTTATCCCCCTTATTTTCAATAATAATACTGGACCCAATATGAAACCTATGCTTTCTACTGAAATACCTCTTTCTTTGTTGAAACTCATATCTATCTTCAGATATTTCTTGAGCTATTTTTTCACGAAGTTTTATTATAGCATCTATAATAGCTTCTGGTTTAGGAGGACAACCCGGCAAATAGATATCCACAGGAATTAACTTATCTACTCCGCGAACGGTACTATAAGAATCTGTACTAAACATTCCTCCTGTAATAGTACAGGCTCCCATAGCAATTACATATTTTGGTTCCGGCATTTGTTCATATAATCTCACTAAAGAAGGAGCCATTTTCATGGTCACAGTTCCGGCTGTTATAAGTAAGTCGGCTTGCCTAGGACTGGATCTTGGCACCAAACCGTAACGATCAAAGTCGAATCGCGAACCTATTAATGAAGCAAATTCGATAAAACAACAACTAGTACCATAAAGAAGCGGCCATAGACTAGAAAGTCTCGCCCAATTGGACAGATCGTTTAGAGTAGTGGAAATCACTGAATTTGGAGTTGCTTGATGAAGTAAAGATGATTCTATAGGATTTATCGCCGGCTTTAGATTGAGATAATTTTCTACTCGTCTTTTATCATTCCAAAATTTGGGGGTTAAGACCATTCCAATGCTCCTTTTCTCCATGCATAAACTAAACCAACAATTAAGATGATCACGAAAATAAAAGCTTCTATAAATGTAAATAGCCCCAAAATATCAAAACTCATAGCCCACGGATAGAGAAAGACTGTTTCCACATCAAAAACAACGAAAACTAAAGCAAACATATAATAGCGAATTCTAAATTGGATCCAAGTATCTCCCATTGGTTCTATACCTGATTCGTAACTAGTGGCTTTCTCCGGTCCTTTATTTATTGGAGCCAAACTTCTTGAAATTGAGAATGCCAGAAGTGGAATAAGACTGGATATGGATAAATATATCCAAAAAGTATCATATTCAGAAAATAGAAACATAAATAGATGATTCCTGTTTTGTTTCAATAAATCGAATTCTTTTATTTGTTGTATTGTCCATTTATTAATCGCTTCTCTCCCCTCCCGAATGATTCATTATCATTTTTGTACATTAATTCAATGTTTCGTCTGTGACTTAACACGGAAATGAATAAAAAAATATTTTGTATTGAATAAAAAAAAATTAGGAAATGGTTCGAACCCGTGCAATTCGGCAGACTTCACGTTAGTTCGTGTTGTAACGTGTTAATATGGTTTGATGTAAGGGAATTTTATCTATTGAAATAAGGGAGCTTTCAGGGTCGTTATTTCTAACGATGTGAGATGTGCTAACAAATTAAAAAGACAACCGAGTTCGATTAGAACCAATTATCCACCCGTGGAATATAGAAAATCTTTCATAAACAAAATAAAAAGATTATGTATGTGCTCATATTTAGTTCGACACGATGTCCGATCTGTTCTTCTTTATAACAGAGATATTGAAGAATAAGAGTCTGCTCTGGATCGCAGTCGAAAGACTATTTATTCTATATTCTATTATGAATAATTCCAATATTTTTTTATTTTCGTATTTCCTCTTTACTTTTTCTTTAATGATCTTCTGTGTAAGTCGTCAGTTCCTTTAAATAGCAAATAAATTGGATGCTTTTTTTCATTTAAGACTAGCATCGGATCGGATCATGAGGACAATACAATATGAGCGAGAAAACATAGAAGAGTGTTCTAATTGTATAGGGCTATACGGGCTCGAACCGTAGACCTTCTCGGTAGAACAGATCAAATTTCTTATTACCAAAATGATTTGAACTGTTCCAAGAACCCAACATGCATTTTTATTGCATTGGGCTCTTTCATTAACTGATGGAAAAATAAGTTAGTCTGCCATTCTTTTCCGGAACAGAACAGATAATAAGATGGCTCCGTTTGCTTGAAACGAATCATTTTTCGGAAGCAATCCCAAAGTGCTTCAAAAGATTCTCTTGACGTAGGTCTGTCATGCTTAGACATAGATTCTCCAAATGGAGTCTCTCTCACCCCAAAATAAGAATATGAGACTTCATACACCTCAAAGTTCATAGAGCGAAAAGAAATGTTTTTTGAGATCCTCGTACGTATTATACTCATTATGTCTGACATTGAATGCCCCCGAGATTGACCATATCAACTAGATCTATAGTTCGAATCATAGAACGAACTTCATCTTTGTCATGCTATTGTTCTCCTAATTACATAGAGTAAGACTAAAATCTATTTTATGAACCGAATGAACTAATAAACTCTTCTGAAAACCATTGGCGCACGTGTAAACGAGGTGCTCTACCTAGCTGAGCTATAGCCCTTCACAGTTTAGTCTTAAAAATATACTAATAAAATAGATCACTTTCTGTCAAGATGATATTTGATTTAATCATTCTTAAGGGCATATTGTTTATATGTCTAATTATGCCTAGAATTTAGGTATGACTCAATAAAGAACCTACTTAACTCAGTGGTTAGAGTATCGTTTTCATACGGCGAGAGTCATTGGTTCAAATCCAATAGTAGGTAAAACTTATTTGCTCCAATTGAGTAATAAATCGGAGCAAATAAGTTTTACTCTGTTTTGAATAAAATAAATTCGTGAATAAAAAAGAAAAATTCATTCCATTTTTCAATAATGATAATGAATCCATTTTGAGGTCATTATCGAAGTTGAACTTTACAAAGAAAGAGATTACTAAGTTAAAAGTTAGAACTCCAAAATGATTATTGACTGATCAACTCATTACAGAGCATTTGTGCTTTTTTAGGTTTAACAATTAGCAATTGGAATCAATATCCTATTTATTATTTATGAGAACCAATCCTTTTCTTTTTGGGGTTTCCGCACTTGTCGAAAAGAAGGCAGGACGTATTGCTCAGATCATCGGCCCAGTACTAGATGTATCTTTCCCTCCAGGTAGTATGCCTAGAATTTACAATTCTTTGATAGTTAAAGATAACGATACGACAGGTCAACCAATAAGTGTGACTTGTGAGGTACAACAATTATTAGGAAATAATAAAGTTAGAGCTGTCGCTATGAGTGCTACAGACGGTTTGATGAGAGGAATGAAAGTAATTGATACAGGAGGGCCACTTAGTGTTCCAGTTGGTGAAACTACTCTCGGGAGAATTTTTAATGTTCTTGGGGAACCCGTGGATAACTTAGGTCCTGTAGATGCTCTCACAACATCTCCTATTCATAGATCTGCTCCTGCCTTTACACAGTTGGATATCAAATTTTCAATCCTTGAAACAGGCATTAAAGTGGTGGATCTTTTAGCTCCTTATCGCCGTGGGGGAAAAATTGGATTATTCGGGGGAGCTGGAGTGGGTAAAACAGTCTTGATTATGGAATTAATCAACAACATTGCTAAGGCTCATGGAGGGGTTTCTGTGTTTGGTGGAGTGGGAGAACGTACCCGTGAAGGAAATGATCTTTACAAGGAGATGAAAGAATCGGGAGTCATTAATGAACAAAATATATCCGAATCCAAAGTAGCTCTGGTTTATGGTCAGATGAATGAACCACCAGGAGCTCGTATGAGAGTAGGTTTAACTGCTTTAACTATGGCTGAATATTTCCGAGATGTCAATAAACAAGATGTACTTCTATTTATTGACAATATCTTCCGTTTTGTCCAAGCAGGATCAGAGGTATCCGCATTATTAGGCAGAATGCCTTCCGCAGTGGGTTATCAGCCAACTCTTAGCACGGAAATGGGTTCTTTACAAGAGAGAATAACTTCTACGAAAGAAGGATCTATAACCTCCATTCAAGCAGTTTATGTACCTGCAGATGACTTGACTGATCCCGCTCCTGCTACAACATTTGCACATTTAGATGCTACTACTGTACTATCGAGAGGATTAGCTGCCAAGGGCATCTATCCAGCGGTAGATCCGCTAGATTCCACATCAACTATGCTCCAACCTTCGATCGTAGGCAAAGAACATTATGAAACTGCGCAAGGAGTTAAACAAACTTTGCAACGTTATAAGGAACTTCAAGATATTATAGCTATTCTTGGATTAGACGAATTATCAGAAGACGATCGTTTAATCGTGGCAAGAGCAAGAAAAATTGAACGGTTTTTGTCACAACCCTTTTTTGTAGCAGAGGTATTTACCGGTTCCCCCGGTAAATATGTGAGTCTAATAGAGACGATTAGAGGTTTTCAAATGATCCTTTCCGGAGAATTAGATGGTCTACCCGAACAGTCTTTTTATTTGGTAGGTAACATTGATGAAGCTACCGCAAAGGCTATGAACTTAAAAGAAATTTTAAAAAAAAAAAATGAACCTAAATCTTCGTGTACTCACTCCCAATCGAGTTGTTTGGGATTCAGAAGTTCAAGAAATAATACTTACTACCAATAGTGGTCAAATGGGTGTATTACCCAATCATATTGCAATTGTAACAGCTTTGGATATAGGAGTCATGAAAATACGACTCAATGCCCAGTGGTCCACTATGGCTTTGATGGGTGGTTTTGCCAAAATAGGCAATGATGAAATCACATTATTGGTAAATAATGCAGAAAGAGGTATTGATATAGATCTTCAAGAGGCTCAGGAAAGTTTTAGACTAGCGAAAGCTGATCGTGCGCGAGCTGAAGGCAAGAGACAAGCAATCGAGGCTGATGTGGCTCTCAAAAGAGCTAGAACACGACTAGAGGCTGCTGATGCAATTTTATTAAGATAAAGAATTAATCTACGAAATTGTAAGTAAATAGATTCCAATCCTAAGGAAGTCTTTAACTGTCTGATCCAATAACTAGGCACATTTCCACCTATGCCCATGCCGTCTTCTATTGCAATTTATTTGTTTTATTTTCTTCTTCGCCTAAAGTGAAGAAATCTACCACATTTCACTATTAATAATAGAATAAATTGGAATTGCCGAAAGGTCCTCAGGTCAAACTAAGAAATTAGGTTGCATCATACATACAAAACATGATACAATATAACTTGAATGAAAGAAAAACCTTTTTGACAATAGAGGCTACAAAATGAGTATTTTGTACAAAAATTTTGTATTGTAATACAATACAAAAGGGATTCTTTACGTTCGACACCCAGGTCGAGTAGACCTTGTTCTTGTAAGAGCTATTAACCAATAAATCATAGGGAGGGACTTATTT